TGCTCATAGGACTTATTAAGGTCCATCTTAACATCTTCAGAGTTATGCTTTAATTAAGCTATACTAGCTATTAGTACTATAGTGTGTAATTGGTCAGGAAATAGTTTAATATAGAACTCTAGCTTTGGGGGCTAGGAGTAGGAATTTAAGTTTTCTTTTTCTGAGCAATAGGGAGGGTTAATTCTCCGGCCTTTGGTTTACAAGACCAATGCTCTTTTCTGAGCTACTATTGCAAGCTATTTGAATATTTTATTTTCTAAAGCCCCAGTAATTGGTATGAGAATGAGGAAGATGGAAAAGTAAAGTAGTGATGCGAATTGTCCAATTGTGATGTAGGGGTCTTCTACAGGTATTCCTCCGATTCATGTTAGGACTAGTACATCTGCCACAAGTGCTCAGAATAAGAATTGAGATAAAGGGCGGAAGGTTATTGAACGGTGTTTTGAGGTGTGGAGTAAGGGGACAACCACTAATACTAGGATTGAAAGTAAAAGGGCGAGAACCCCCCCTAGTTTATTAGGAATAGAACGGAGAATTGCATACGCAAATAAAAAATATCACTCTGGTTTAATATGAGGGGGGGTTACTAAGGGATTGGCCGGGGTAAAATTATCTGGATCTCCTAAAGCATTGGGGTAAAATAGTGCTAGTAATGTTAGTATAGATAGTATAATAATGAATCCTAGTAGGTCTTTATATGAGAAATATGGGTGAAATGGGATTTTATCTACATTAGAGTTTAAGCCAAGTGGATTATTTGAACCAGTCTCGTGTAAGAAGATCAAATGTAGTATCACAACCGCTGCAATGACGAACGGTAATAAGAAGTGAAATGCGAAAAATCGTGTTAGGGTTGCATTGTCTACTGAGAACCCACCTCAGATTCATTGAACTAAAGTGGGACCGACATAAGGGATGGCTGAGAGTAGGTTAGTAATTACTGTTGCACCTCAGAATGATATCTGGCCTCATGGGAGTACATAGCCAACGAAAGCGGTGGCTATAACTAGCAGAAGTAGTAAGACTCCTGTATTTCAAGTTTCCTTATATAGGTAGGAGCCGTAGTAAAGACCCCGGCCAATGTGAAGGTAAATGCAGATAAAGAAAAATGAGGCCCCGTTGGCGTGTAGGTTGCGAATTAGTCAGCCGTAATTTACGTCTCGGCAGATATGGGCTACGGAAGAAAATGCTATCGAGATATCTGCGGTGTAGTGTATAGCTAAGAAAAGTCCTGTAATGATCTGGACTCCTAGGCATAATCCTAAAAGGGATCCGAAATTTCATCAGGTTGAGATGTTTGCTGGGGTGGGAAGATCAATTAGTGCATCATTTACGATTTTTAGGATAGGATGGGATTTACGTAGGCTCACCATTAAAGTTCTTATAGTTGAAAAACAACAGTGGTTTTTCAGTCCACCAGTTTTGGTTAAAGTCCGGATAAGAATTATGACTTTTATTTTATATACTGCGTTGTTGGTTATAGTTGTGGGGTTAGGGGCAGTGGTTGCTCACCCATCTCCTTATTTTGGCTCACTTACCTTGGTGGTAGTATCAGGTGCGGCTTGTGTTGTATTGATTATGTATGGTGGGACTTTTTTAGCTTTGGTTATGTTTTTAGTATATTTAGGGGGAATGTTAGTAGTTTTTGCTTATACTACGGCTTTGGCTGCTGACTCTTTTCCCTATACGCTTACTTATGGGGATGTTATGTTATACTGGGCTTTATATATGGGGATTTCATTAGTTTGTTATATAAAGTATATAATTATGGGGGATATAGGGGGTTGAGACTTGTTTGAAAATCGAGAAGAGTTTGGTATTTTTGAATCAGATGTCCGTGGAATAGCATTAATATATTTTGATATGGGCTCCTTGTTACTTATTGGAGGGTGGATACTTTTATTAACTCTGGTTGCTGTATTAGAGCTTTGTCGTGGGAAGAGCCGTGGGGCTCTTCGAGCAATTTAGGTTATTATAGAGTAAATAAAGATTGTTGTAAGTAGTGCAATAGTAAAACTTATTAAATGGAGTTTAATTAGGCCTAGTTGGATTGTGTTGATATACTTAGAAAAAGATATGCTCGATTTTAAGATGGCTTTAGGTCCCAGTAATTTAAATCAGGTTTGATCGATTAGTTGGGATGAGACCAGATGCCCAACATAAAGTGTAAGTTTTGGGAGTAGGCGGTGGATGGTCAGGGGAAAAAAGCCCAGGAGTGTTGTAAAGGGGGGTTGGAATTGAGATCATAATTTTTTATGTAATGAGTCGCATTGGGTTAATAATAGTGCTACAGCTAATCCTGCTAATGTAACCAGGACAGCGGCCATTTTAATTGTTGGTGTTAATGTGAGTACTGAGGTGGTCTTTGGGGGAAGGGATATTGTAATGAATTGTCCAAAAATTAAGCTTCCAACGGCCAGTCGTATTAGGGATGCGTTAAGATTGGGGTCATTTTCGTTAATGGGGGATAAAGGGTTAAATCGTGGTTGGCCTGCTAGTACATAATATAAAATTCGTAGTGAATAAATAGCAGTAAAGGAGGTAGCGATTAGGGTTAGGGATAGGGCGCAGGCATTAAGATGGGAGGAGTTCAATGCTTCAATAATAGCATCTTTCGAGTAAAATCCTGATAAGAAGGGGGTTCCAGTTAATGCTAGGCTTCCTAATGTAATGCAGGAGGCTGTGAGTGGGGTGAGGAAATATATGCCTCCTATTTTTCGGATATCTTGCTCGTTCTTAAGGCAATGAATAATAACACCTGAGCACATAAATAGTATGGCTTTAAAGAAGGCATGGGTACAAATGTGTAGAAATGCTAATCGTGGTTGTCCTAAGCCAATTGTAACTATTATAAATCCTAATTGACTGGATGTAGAGAAAGCAATGATTTTTTTGATATCATTTTGTGTAAGAGCGCAGGCTGCTGTGAATAAAGTAGTTAAGCTACCAAGTCATAAGCAGGTTGATATGGCTATTTTGCTTTGTTCAATAAGAGGGTAAAAGCGGATAAGTAAAAAAATACCAGCTACGACTATAGTACTAGAGTGAAGTAAAGCAGAGACTGGCGTGGGCCCTTCTATTGCGGAGGGAAGTCAGGGGTGTAGTCCGAATTGAGCGGATTTTCCTGCAGCAGCTAGGATCAATGCTAGGGCTGGGATATTTATATTTTGATCTTGGCTGTGGAAAAAAATGTTATCTAGTTCTCAGGAGTTTGTGGATGCCATCGTTCATGCCATCATAATAAAAAGGCCTAGGTCGCCGGCACGGTTATATAAAACTGCTTGTAGGGCAGCTGAGTTGGCGTCAGGACGACCAAATCACCAGCTGATGAGTAAAAAAGATATAATTCCCACTCCCTCCCATCCAATAAATAATTGAAATAAATTGTTGGCGGTGACTAGAATAATTATTGAGATAAGGAAAATTAAGAGGTATTTAAAGAATTGGTCGATATTGTGATCTTTTTCTATGTATCATAGGGCAAACTGTAGGATTGATCAAGTAACATAAAGGGCTACGGGTAAAAATACAGCGGCATAGTAATCAATTTTTACACTAGTATAAATAGTAAAGGTGGAGATGTGAAATCATTCTCAGGTATTAATTGTGTAATCTGTTCCTGTAATAATGAGTAAACTGGCTGGGAGGAGGCTTCATAAGAAAGCTATTTTAACAGCTTTTATGGTAAAGGTGGCTTTGTCATATTTAGTATTGTGGATAATAATGGGGAGTCCAAGGATCCCTATTAACAGTATAAGCGTTATTGATATAAGACTTGAGATAATAATTTCGGCAATGTATTCAGGTTGGTTTATCATAATAACTATTACATGGATTTGCACCAAGAGTTTTTGGTTCCTAAGACCAATGGATAAGCTATTATCCTTTAATAGTTTTCAAGTGAGCCTGAGAATTAAACTCAGGGTGGAAGAATTAGCAGTTCTTGTTGTTGTCAAACCTCTCTTGGTGGAAAAAAGGACTTTAATCTTTATTTTTAGAATCACAATCTAATGTTTTAGTTAAACTATTTCTACAGGGAAACTAACATATAATAATCTCTGGTTTAAGGATTAGTGATAATAAAGGTAACAGGTGAAGGATGATAAGTAAATGTTCTTTAATGTTTATAGGAGTTAGGGATGAAATATGGGGTGGAAGGATTCCTCGTTGTGTAGTTGAGAATATGTGTAATGAATAGGCTGCTGTAATTAGTGTGCCTACTCCTGTAAAAATAATAGTTCATCATGATCAGTTAAATATACAGACAATAATTGTCAGTTCTCCTATTATATTTGGCAGGGGAGGTAGGGCTAGGTTTGCAAGTGTAAATGAAAGTCATCAGGCTGCTATTAATGGGAAGATAATTTGTAGTCCTCGGGTAAGGTATATAATTCGGCTATGAGTACGTTCGTAGTTAATATTAGCCAAACAGAATAGTGCTGAGGAGGTTAAACCGTGGGCAATTATTAAGATAAGAGCTCCCGAGTACCCTCAGGATGTCTGGGTTATGATTCCTCCTACTACTAAACCCATATGGCCGACCGATGAGTAGGCAATAAGGGATTTGAGATCTATTTGTTGAAGGCAAATTAGTCCTGTTATGATAATCCCTCACAGGGCTAAGGTAATAAATGGGTAAGTTATATTATTGGAGATAGGTTCTACCATACTTGAAATTCGCATTATACCATAGCCACCTAGCTTGAGCAGTACGGCAGCAAGAATTATTGAGCCTGCAATTGGTGCTTCTACGTGTGCTTTGGGCAGCCACAAGTGTAGGCCATATAGGGGTATTTTAACTAGGAAAGCCAGGAAACATGCTAACCACAAAAAATTGTGTTGGGGGATTAATGGGAAATAAAATTGGGTGGATGTCAGTGATAGTGATCCTGTTTTGGTTTGGATTATTAGTAGGGCCACTAGAAGTGGTAGTGAGCTAATGAGGGTATAAAACAGTAAATAAGTTCCGGCACTGAGTCGTTCTAGCTGGTTACCTCACCGTGTAATAATAATTAATGTAGGGATTAGTGTAGCTTCAAATATAATGTAGAATATAATCAACTCTGTAGAGCTAAAGGCGAAGATTAGGAAAAGTTGGAGAAAGATTAAGAGTGTAATATAGAGGCGTTGTCGGGCGTGGGATTCCGTTTTTATGTGGTTTTGGCTCGCGAGAATTATTAAAGGTAGGAGTCAGCACGTTAAAACAAGAAGGGGTGTGGATAATGTATCGATTGCTGTATATAATCCCAGGGAAGTTCAGCCCGTTTCTGACATGTTTTTAATTCAAGTCAAGCTTAGTATTGAAATAATAAAACTGTATGATAGTGTTAAGCGTCATAGATGTGGGAAGTTTGAAAGTCAGGTTACTGGAATAAGTATTAAAGTGGGGATTAAAATTTTTATCATCGAAGGATGGTTAATGAGTTAAGGTTGGCGGCCCCGTGGGTTCGAGTGGTGGCAATTAGTAGGGCTAGCCCTGCTCCTGCTTCACATGCTGAAAAGGCTAGTAGAAGTATTGGTGTAGCTATAAAGAGGGTTGTGTTGGTTTCCAATGATCAGATTGCAAGAAGGAGGAATAAAGACAATATAAGCCCCTCTAGGCACAGTAAGACGGATAAGATATGGTTACGGTAGAATGTGATTCCTCCGAGGCCTATAAAGAATAGGATTGAAAAGACAAATTGTGTAGAAGGCATTAAACAGTTGCAGGGTTTAACTACAAGTTTTTGAGTCGAAATCAAATGTTTTTTTTAAACTAACTATCTATTTTGCTCATTCAAGTCCCCCCTGAAGTCACTCATAGATTAAACCCCCTCCGAGGAGAATAATAAGAATTAAGGTGTAGATGTAGGGGGTTGTTGCCAAGGGAAGCTGGTCAGCCCAAGGAAGGGGGAAAAGTAGGGCGATTTCTAGGTCAAATAGTAGAAATAGAATTGCAACTAGAAAGAAGTGGAGGGAGAAAGGAAGGCGTGCAGAGCATATAGGGTCAAAGCCACATTCATAGGGAGATAGTTTTTGGAAGTCAGGGGATATATCAGGTAGGAGGTGTGAGATTAGTATAAGGATTATGGACAGTGTGAGGGTAATGCCGATTATGATGGTGAGTAAGTTAATTATCTTTCCTTGGAGTTTAACCAAGACTAGATGATTGGAAGTCATATGTACTAGTTTTAATACTAGAAAGATTAAGATCCTCATCAATAGATGGAGACGTATAAGAATAGTCAGACTACGTCTACGAAATGTCAATATCAGGCAGCGGCTTCAAATCCAAAATGATGTGTTGGTGTAAAGTGATAATTAATTTGTCGTAGGAGGCAGATTAGTAAAAAGGTGGATCCAATAATGACGTGAAGACCATGGAATCCTGTTGCTACAAAGAATGTAGAGCCATAAACTCCATCTGCAATTGTAAATGGGGCTTCGTAGTATTCTAAGGCTTGGAGTAGTGTAAAATATAATCCTAGTGAAATTGTGAGGAATAGTGCGTGAATTGCAGGTTTTCGATAACCTGCCATAATACTATGGTGAGCTCAGGTAACTGTTACTCCAGAGGCTAGAAGGACAGCTGTGTTAAGGAGGGGGACTTCAAATGGATTAAGAGGTGTAATGCCTGCGGGGGGTCAGATACCCCCCAGTTCTGGGGTAGGAGCTAGGCTTGAATGATAAAATGCCCAGAAGAAACCGGCAAAGAAGAGGATTTCTGAAATGATAAACAAGATTATTCCGTAGCGTAGTCCTTTTTGAACAGGGCCTGTGTGGTGGCCTTGGAATGTACCTTCTCGAATTACATCACGTCATCATTGGGCGATTGTAAGGGTTAGTAGAGTTAAGCCTAGGGTCATTAGGAGAGTGGAGTTAGAGTGGAATCATATTGCTAAACCTGATGTTAATAATAGTGCGGCAATAGCTCCAGTTAGAGGTCAAGGGCTGGGGTCAACCATATGATAGGGGTGTTTTTGATGGGCCATTATATATTTTCTTGGAGATACAAGCTTAGTAGTAATACAAATACATATGCTTGAATTATTGCCACGGCAATTTCTAAAATGGAGAGTAATAGGAGTAGTGTGCCAGTGAGTATGGCTACTAAAGGAATTGTATGGATTATAGTAAAGACAGCTGTCGAGACTAGTTGAATAAGAAGGTGCCCCGCTGTTAGGTTAGCTGTTAGTCGGACCCCTAGGGCTAGGGGTCGAATTAGCAGGCTAATTGTCTCAATAATAATAAGGATGGGGATTAATAAGGATGGAGTGCTTTCGGGGAGGAGGTGGGCAAATGTGTGAGTAGGTTGTGTGCGAAGTCCGATAATGATAGTGGCTAGTCAGGCAGGGAGTGCAAATGCTATATTAAAAGATAGTTGGGTAGTAGGGGTGAATGTATAGGGTAGTAGTCCTAGAAGGTTAATAGTGATTAGGAAAATTACTAAAGAGATAATTAGGAGTGCTCAAGGGTGACTCTTGGGGCTAAGGGGGGCAAATAGTTGATAGGTTATATTACTTAGGAGGTGTGATTGGAGGGTTGAGAAGCGGCTAGTGATTCATTGTGATGTAGGTTGGAGGAAAGTAAAATATGGCATTAGGGTGGCCAAGGTAATTAGTGGAATTCCTATATAAATTGGAGTTATAAACTGATCAAAAAAATTTAGAGCCATGGTCAGTATCAGGGGTCTGGTAAAAAGTGTGTTAGGCTCTTAGTGGGGGAGTTTGTAGGTTTAAATTTAATTACTAGAGTGGGTATTGTAAACAAGAAGATTAATCATGAAGACAATCAAATTAGTAGTCATGGGCCTGGGTTGAGTTGGGGCATTTCACTAAGGGTGAGGGGTAGTCACCAATCTTTAGCTTAAAAGGCTAATGCTTAATACCGAATTAGCTTCTTAGTGATTCGTCTTCTATTATTAGTGTGGCTCAATCTTTAAAGTAATTAAGGGGGATTGATTCAATAACAATTGGCATAAAACTGTGATTTGCACCGCAAATTTCTGAGCATTGGCCATAGAAAACACCAGTTCGGTTAGTATATAAAGTAGCTTGGTTTAATCGGCCTGGGACGGCATCTATTTTAACCCCCAGGCTGGGAATTGCTCAAGAGTGGAGGACATCTTCAGCGGTAATTAGCATTCGGATGGGGGAATTACTTGGGATTACTATTCGGTGATCGACTTCTAAGAGACGAAGTTGACCTGGGGAGAGGTCTTGTGTGGGAACTATATATGACTCAAAAGACAGTTCTTTATAGTCTGTGTACTCATAATTTCAGTATCATTGATGTCCAATGGCTTTAACAGTGATATGGGGGTCATTGATTTCATCTATTAGGTAGAGGATTCGTAAGGACGGCAAGGCAATTAAAGCAAGTACAAATGCAGGTAAAATTGTTCAAATGATTTCAATTAACTGTGAGTCTAAGGTTAGTTTATCAGTTAATGTAGTAGATACTATAATAATAATAATATATAAAACGAGTACACTAATAAGTAGTACAATTATTAGAGCATGGTCGTGGAAGTGGAGAAGTTCCTCTATTAAAGGGGATGCTGCGTCTTGGAAACCTAGTTGTGAAGGATATGCCATAGAGAGACTCGCAAGGTTTTCACTTGCAATCTTGCCTTGACAAAGCAAGGTAATAGTTTTACTAGGGTCTCATAAGAAAGTGGTAGAGTGGTTATATGAGTGGCTTGAAACCATTATATGGGGGTTCGATTCCTCCCTTTCTCGTTAATTTAATGGAGTTCGTAAGAAGGCAGGTTCTTCGAATGTATGGTAGGGTGGGGGGCATCCGTGAAGTCATTCGATATTAGTAGAAGTAAGTAGGGTTGTTAAAACTTCTCGTTTTGCAGCAAATGCTTCTCAGATGATGTACAAGAATATAATTACAGCTACTAGTGAGATTATTGAACCAATGGATGAAACTGTATTTCAGAGTGCATAGGCGTCGGGATAATCAGAATAGCGTCGTGGTATTCCGGCTAGGCCTAGGAAGTGTTGTGGGAAAAAAGTTAAATTAACACCTAGGAATATTACCAGGAAATGAACTTTTGCTCACACTTGATTTAGGGTATAGCCAGTTATAAGGGGGAATCAGTGGATAAATCCTGCTATAATTGCGAATACTGCCCCTATTGATAGAACATAGTGAAAATGTGCAACAACATAATATGTGTCGTGGAGTACGATATCGAGGGAGGAATTAGATAATACAATACCAGTCAGTCCTCCAACTGTAAATAAGAAAATAAAACCAAGAGCTCATAGAAGAGGAGTTTCTCATTTAATATTTCCGCCGTGAAGAGTAGCTAGTCAACTAAATACTTTTACTCCAGTAGGAATAGCAATGATTATGGTGGCAGAGGTAAAATATGCACGTGTGTCAACATCCATTCCTACTGTAAATATGTGGTGGGCTCAGACAATGAAACCTAGTAGTCCAATTGCTATTATAGCTCATACTATTCCCATGTAACCAAAGGGTTCTTTTTTGCCCGTGTAATATGCAACTACGTGCGAGATTATTCCAAATCCAGGCAGGATTAGGATGTAGACCTCTGGGTGTCCGAAAAATCAGAATAGGTGTTGGTAAAGAATAGGATCTCCTCCCCCAGCAGGGTCAAAAAAGGTTGTGTTTAAGTTTCGATCCGTGAGAAGTATGGTAATTCCAGCAGCTAAGACAGGTAAGGAGAGAAGTAAGAGGATTGCTGTAATAAAAACTGCTCAGACGAACAGGGGTACTTGATATATTGATATCCCTTTAGGTTTTATGTTTAGAACTGTTGTAATAAAGTTGATAGCCCCCAAGATAGAGGAAATTCCAGCCAGATGAAGGGAGAAGATTGTAAGGTCTACAGATGCTCCGGCATGGGCAAGATTTCCTGCAAGGGGGGGGTAAACGGTTCATCCTGTACCAGCCCCAGCTTCTACTGCAGATGAGGCCAACAATAGGAGGAATGAGGGGGGTAGAAGTCAGAAGCTTATGTTATTTATTCGAGGAAATGCTATATCGGGGGCTCCAATTATTAAGGGGATTAATCAATTACCAAAGCCTCCAATTATAATAGGCATAACTATAAAAAAAATTATGACAAATGCATGGGCGGTTACAATTACATTATAGATCTGGTCGTCGCCAAGCAGGCTGCCGGGTTGGCTTAGTTCTGCTCGAATTAGTAGGCTGAGAGCAGTTCCTACTATTCCGGCCCAAGCGCCAAATACTATATATAGGGTACCAATGTCTTTGTGATTAGTGGAGAAGAATCAACGTGTAATTATCACAGGTAGGATGGCTGAAAGTTTAGGCGGTGGATTGTAGTCCCATGAATAGAGGTTTAACTCCTCTTCCTATCAAGCCCTGGGGTGTTGGCATATTAGATTGCAAATCTAAAGGAGCAGAATAAATATCTGCCGGGGCTTCCCCCCCCCCCCCTCCCCCCGGGGGGGGAAGTAGATAGATGCTCGTGGGTTTGAGCGGTTAGCTGTTAACTAACATTTTGTAGGATCGAGGCCTGCCTATCTAGACTAAGGTTTTAGCTTAATTAAAGTGTCTGTTTTGCATACAGGAGATGTGGATTAATGATCTGCAAATCTTATACAGGGACTAAGGGGTTTTCACCCTTACTTAGGGCTTTGAAGGCTCTTGGTCTTATTATCCTAAGTCTCTTATAGGAGTAAAGAGTTGATCGTAGGGGTGAGTGGTAGAAGTGTGATGGAAAGCACAATAGTGGTTTTAAGGCTTAGAGGGGTGAAATTTGGAGTTAGTCGTCATGTGGCATGGGTTAGGTTGCTTGAAGGCGATGTTGTAATTGATGAGATATAAGAGAGTCGGAGGTAGAAGTATAAACTAAAAAGTCCACTTAGGGCTGTAATGGTTGCTAATCCGAATAGTCCGAGATGAGATATTTCTTGGATGATTAGTCATTTGGGGATAAATCCAGTTAAGGGGGGAAGACCTCCTAGTGATAGAAGTAATAATGGAATTAGTGCAGAGATGGTGGGCGTGTGGGTGGCGAGAATGGGAAGTTTATTAATTGATAGTGTATTATTCTGGCTCAAGATTATAAATACAGGAAAGGTTATTGTAATGTAGAGTATGAGTGTTATTAGGGTAAGTTTGGGGGAAAATTGTAAAATTACTAACATCCAACCCATGTGAGTAATTGATGAGTATGCTAAGATTTTTCGGGTTTGTGTTTGGTTCAGGCCCCCTCAGCCTCCAACTAAAATAGATATAATGCCTAATAAAATGAGGGTCAGAGAATGGGTTGCGTGTAGTTGAAGAATGATGCAAAAGGGGGCTAGTTTTTGTCATGTTGAAAGAACAAGCCCTGTTATGAGGTCTAGTCCTTGGAGGACATCTGGTAATCAAGAGTGTAGGGGGGCTATTCCTATTTTAAAGGCTAACGAAATTAAGATCAGGATAGTAGGTAGATCTGTAGATATTTGGTTAATTTCTCACTGTCCTGTTATTCAAGCGTTGGTAATTGCACAGAATAGAATTGTGGCTGCTGCTGGAGCTTGAACTAGGAAATACTTCGTGGCAGCCTCAGTGGCTCGCGGGTGATGTTTTCGTGCGATGATAGGGATGATAGCTATGGTATTAATTTCTAAGCCTATTCATGCTATGAGTCAGTTGGTACTAGATAATGTAATAAGGGTTCCTGATAGTAAGGCTATTGCAAATATTAATAGTGTAAGAGGATTCATGTGTGAAGGGTAGGAATTTAACCTACATGGTTGGGGTATGGGCCCAAGAGCTTGATGTTAGCTTACCTTAACTTGAATATTGTTTTAGGAGTAGGAGGGGTTTTCACCCACGTGTTTCACTCTATCAAAGTGACTCTTGGCTCGGACACAACTCCTCTATAGTTTACCTGTTGGTCTAGGATCTATTAAGTTAACTAATAGCCTGGGTTTGTTTACTTACGAGTCCGTGGCTGTTCCATCTAGTTAGGGAGAAAGGATTTGGACCTTTTCTTAAGAGATCAAAACTCTTCGTGCTTCCAGTACACTACTCTCTAGTTACTAATGAGTGGTAGTAAGTAATCTTTAATTGGTTATATTATAGTGTCTTGTTTCAATATTTTTTAAAAGAAAAAGTCGCATGGAAAATCTTTATATTAGTGGTTTTCATTGTGGAAATAAAATAGTTTTTCACACAAAAGGGGGGGAAATTTAGAACATTTATTATGTTCTTGAATACAGTAATGTTAATTAAAAGTTTAGTCATTGAACAATACTTTTATTATTCACCAAGCTATAACTATGTTCGCTTGCCATTTTAATGTTAAAATCAGGCCTAGCCAGGTGAAAGGAAAAAAAAAACCTGCCCCCTTACCCCCTGGAAAGCGTGCTTGCATGCCAAGTAAGACAAGTACTCTATTGACAGCATGCAAGGTAAACAATAAAATAATAATTGACCGAGTAAAGTGATAAATGCACGTGAAAGGATCCCCGCATTCTGGCAAGATCCAATGAAAGAATGCTGTTCTTCGATTCAAGCCCATGAAGGTGTAAGGGGTTTGATCACTTAAACCCGATGCGTGGTTATTAATTATTAATGTTAAAACCCAGTATTATGATTAATTAATTACATTAATGTAATTATTACATAATGTAATTAGTACATAGAATGTAATATTACATAAAATGTAATATTACATTGCATGTATTTAATACATGTTAATCTAGTGGTGGAATACCTGCTATTATCAGAAGTGCTATATAAGCAATAATAACAAATCCCAGAGCTAGGGGTAGGAAGCTCTTTCAGGTGAGGTGTATTAGTTGGTCGTAGCGGTATCGGGGGAGTGTGGCTCGAATTCATAAGAAGCATGTTGCGAGCGTGCATGTTTTAAGTGCTAAGGATCAGGTTGATATTTCTGAGTTTATTATGCCTTCGTTACCAAAGAATAAAATGATTGTAATGGAGTTTATAAGAAGAATATTGGCATATTCTGCAAGAAAAAATAATGCGAAAGGGCCAGCGGCATATTCTACATTAAACCCAGATACTAGCTCTGATTCTCCTTCTACTAGGTCGAAAGGAGTTCGGTTAGTTTCGGCGATGGTTGAGATAAATCATATTAAACATAGGGGTCATGTGAATCAGACTAGTGATATGTTCTCCTGGGCATAAATGAAAGTTTGTAAAGAGAATCCTCCTACTAGTAGTACTGTTCCTAGCAAAACTAGTCCGAGGCTTACTTCGTATGAGATAGTTTGTGCAATTGCTCGAATTGATCCGATCAGAGCATATTTGGAGTTCGAGGCTCAGCCTGCACCCATAACTGCATATACTGATAAGCTGGAGAAAGCAAGAATAAATAGTAGGCCTAAATTCAGCTCTGTTAGTGAATGTGGTAGGGGGATGGGGGCTCATATTAAGAGGGCGATGGAGAGTGCTATAATAGGGGTGGCACTAAATATGAGAGGGGAGGCAAGGACAGGGTGGATTGGTTCTTTAATAAATAGCTTTACGCCGTCTGCGATTGGTTGTAAGAGACCAAAAGGTCCTACGACATTAGGGCCTTTACGTAGTTGTATATATCCTAGGATTTTACGTTCTAGGAGGGTTAGGAAGGCAACTGCTAGTAGAACAGGGATGATCAATAATAGAGGATGAATGATGTGGGTAATAATAAATTTCATAGTTAAGAAGAGGATTTGAACCTCTGTGTAAAGGGCTTAGATCTTTTGCGATAGCCAGGCTCTGCCATCTTAACTGCTATTTTCTTTAGCTAGGTTAGTATGCTTTTTTGATTGTTTAAGTTGATTTCGTTAATTTTAAGTAAGGTTTACATGTAGTATAGACCTTTTCTACTCGGTCCTTTCGTACTAGAGGAGAACATTTTATAGATAGAAACTGACCTGGATTACTCCGGTCTGAACTCAGATCACGTAGGACTTTAATCGTTGAACAAACGAACCCTTAATAGCGGCTGCACCATTAGGATGTCCTGGTCCAACATCGAGGTCGTAAACCCCCTTGTCGATAGGGACTCTGAAAGGGGATTGCGCTGTTATCCCTGGGGTAACTTTTTCCGTTGATCAACAGGTTGGATCAATAAAAGTTAGAAATTCTATTGGGTTGAAGGGTGTTTCTAAGTTTTGGGAATTTATGTTCTTGTCTTCGCGGAGGTTTTTTATTCTCCGTAGTCGCCCCAACTGAAGATATTATATAAAAGTTTTTGGCTTTATTTATTTTTAAAGTCTCTGGTCTAAGTCTATATTTTTATCTTAAGCTCCACAGGGTCTTCTCGTCTTATGTTTTTATCTTCGCTTTTGCACGAAGAGATCAATTTCATTGATTTAGGAGAGGAGACAGTTAAGCCCTCGTCAAACCATTCATACGGGTCCTCATTTAAAGGACAAGTGATTACGCTACCTTTGCACGGTCAGAATACCGCGGCCATTAAATGTGTATCATTGGGCAGGTACGACCTCTTATATGGGTATGGCAAGAGGCGATGTTTTTGGTAAACAGGCGGGGCTTAGAATTTGCCGAGTTCCTTCTCTTCTTTTTAATCTTTCCTTGGGTACACTCTAGTGTAAGGTTAACGGTAATAGTCAGTAAGGTTTTCTGGGTTTTGGTTTTGGTTTCTATTCCCTCTTTATTGTTTGGGGCCGTTATTTCTCGGGGGGTTAGTCCATTGCGAGTTACACTTGTGTAAGGAGAGAGTCTGTTCTCTTATTACTAATATTAGCATTATTTCTCTTATAAATTATAAGATATTCTGATAGTGTTTGTAGTGGGTTAAGAATTGTTTTTCGTCATTTCTGGAGGGGATTTACGCGAGCTTTAACGCTTTCTGGTTTGATGGCTGCTTTTAGGCCTACATGAGTAATTAACCTTAGTTATATATGATCTTTACCCTTCTAATAGTAGTTGTTTCTTGTATTAAAGGGGCTGTCCCCCCTTTAATTAACTCTTTAAATTTCTTTTTATTCTTTTGTTCATTTAGGGGTAAGGAAATGAAGAATTTTAAAGGCTGAACTTATATTCATTTCTCAGAAAACCAGCTATAACTTAGTTCGGTAGGCTTGTCACCTCTACTCAAAACTCTCCCCACATCTTTTGCAACAGAGACGGGTAGGCACTAAATAATTATGCTGGTTTGGAGTAGCTCACTAAGTTTCGGGGTTTTAGACTAAGGAGCTTCTTGCCTAATTTTTCTTGCTAAATCATGATGCAAAAGGTACGAGGTTTAATCTCTGCTTCGCTGCTCTTAACTGGGCTTTTTCATCTCTATTTCAACATTCCCTTGCGGTACTTGTTATATTGTTCCTGGTTCCTTTTCAATCGCCTTTACTGAGGATGAAGAATGTTTTAATTCGTGGGTGTGAGGCCATGGGGGTTTATTTGATAATTTTTGGTTTTTATTGGGCGGACTAGTTAATTAGAATCAAGGTAATCCGATTTACACGGATAACTTCTCGGTGTAAGGGAGATGCTTTGTTGTGTTTAGCTATACCTTGATTCCAAGTACACCTTCCGGTACACTTACCATGTTACGACTTCCCTCCCCTTTGGTACGAGAAATTAATTAGAAATTGCATAGGAGGTCTTGGGGAGGGTGACGGGCGATGTGTGCGTGCTTAAGGGCCATATTCAGTAAAACGCTCTATTTTTTACTTACTACTAAATCCACCTTTGAGGACATGTTTCAATATGCTTTCCGTGTAGACTAAGTTAGTCAATGTAGCCCATTTCTTCCCCCCTTATATACTACACCTCGACCTGACGTTTTGGGTTAATACCAGTTTTGCTTACTTTTGGGCCTTTAAAGGGTAAGCTGACGGCGGCGGTATATAGGCAGAAGATTGCAAAAGGGGGTGAGGTTGAACGGGGGTTATCGGTTCTAGAACAGGCTCCTCTAGAGGGATGTTAAGCACCGCCAGGTCCTTTGGGTTTCAAACTAGTGTTCGTAGTACCCGGGCGGATATTCAAATATGGGAACATCATTGTTTATAGCTAGGCATAGTGGGGTATCTAATCCCAGTTTGTGTCCTGGCTTTCGTGGAGTCAAAGGGATAAAGTTACTTTCGTAATTGTGTTTCTGGGTCTCGTAGGTTTATAAATGACTAGGAGAGAATTTAACTTTAGTAGGGTTAATATTTTAACCACTCTTTATGCCGTAACCCATCTACTTAGGCCTTTCGTATAACCGCGGTTGCTGGCACGAATTTTACCGGCCTTAAGTTAGTTATTATTAAGTCAAGTTTGCACTTATTGCCTAATGTTTATCACTGCTGAAATCCCTTGGGGGTGTGGCTGAGCAAGGTGTTGTGGGCTACTGATAGATGTGTGCCTGATACCAGCTCCTTATTCTCAGACGAGAAGTGGGGCATTCTCACAGGGGGGCGGATACTTGCATGTGTAAATATAATCTAGAGCAGATGGTAAAGTCAGGACCAAGCCTTTG